GAAGGTAATGTCAGAATTTTATATTTCTAGATATAATTCCTTCATCTATTCACTTGATCTTTTTTCTATCCATCTTATATCAATAAGATAGATTAAGGGGCAGTAGTAGAGAAAGTTATACAAAGCTATATACGAGTCATCCCCCCCTCGTTTTTTGTATTTCATTGATTGAATTTGAATTTCGTTTGATTAAGACGAAGTTCCGTAAAAACCTCCGCTTTCTTTGAAATATCATGAACAGTTCCTGTAGGTTGAGCTCCTTTTTCAAGGAAATATAGAATAGCAGGAACATTTGAATAAGTTTGATTCTTTATCGGATCATAAAAACCCACTTTCCGAAGATCTCTTCCTTCTCTTCGGGATCGAGCATCAATTGCAACGATTCGATAGACGGCTCATTGGGATAGATGTAGGTGAACAATACCCCCCCCCCCCTAGAAACGTATAAGAAGTTTTCTCCTCGTACGGCTCGAGAAAAAATGATTCAAAGTTATGTCGATGTATAGAATTCCAATGGCAAATAGATCTATAAAATCATCAAATTCATTAGACTATGATTTAATTTAAGTCCTTTTTTTTGTTCTTCTTTCCCCAAAAATAGAAAATCATTCGTACTCATAACTCAAGTTGGATAACTCTCAAATAGCTCAAAGGACAACCCTTAGGCATTTCATTTATTGAGCGGTCTCTAACCCCCTTTTTGTTTGTCTCGTTTAAAATCTATTGTATTCGTCATTCTGATCCTAATCCTAGTTTTTGAGACAATTGAAAACGGCGTTTCCTTGTTCCGGGATCCTTTATTTCTGTTTTAAATCATTGGGTTTAGACATTACTTCGATGATCCTTAATCCTTTCAAAATGGCAGCAACATACCTTTTTTTTGTGATTTATTTTTATCAAAGAATCATACGAACGGTTGATTCCCGCACGATACACTTTTGATTGAAAGTGTTCTACAAATTCAAACAAATTTTCTTTTTGGATTTTAAACTTGCTTGAATTGTATCCTTTCGTCTATATCGAAGATATACTTACAAAGTATTTCCAACTTCTTGATTGGCACTAACCCTAGATCCTTGCCCCCGAGAAATGAATCAATACTTTCTACTCGAGCTCCATCATGTACTATTTACATTACAACCCAACAAAAAAAGAAAAGAGGGGTTCTTCTAGTGGAGCAGAACAAACGATGTCGAGCCAAGAGCACCTTCATTCCTATATAACTATATAATAAAATTTGAATATAAAAAAATGGTGGGTGTAAAAATCCACAACTGATCATGTCCTTCAAGTCGCACGTTGCTTTCTACCACATCGTTTCAAACGAAGTTTTACCATAACATTCCTCTAGTTTGGAGCCGGTATGTAATTGATTCAATTATGGAACCATGAATAGTCATTGTTTTAGTCGGTACATAGTAATCTATACTTGTTTCTTTTTTTTTATGGATGTGTAGATATTTTTCTGAAGATGTCTCATCAAGAATTCAACTTAATCCCGTATTTTATTGTATGAATGCAACATTTTTTATTAGATTTTCTTATATCTATAATCTAGATAGATTATATATCTATAAAATGATTTATATTTTTATATCTTTTATACCTATAAAATTACATATAAATATAAAATTAGATATTCTAATATCTATATAATTTATCTATAATATATCTATAATATATAAATAGTATAATAATAATAGAATATCTATAATTATATATATATTATTATAAATATTCTAAAATAATTATAGATATGATAAAATATAATATTATTATATATTTTATAATACATAATATAATAGACATTTATATTTATATATTTATAAAAATTTTTATAAAAATCAAATTTATATAAAAATAAAAGGATACAAATATAAAATAAATGAGTTATTTTTGAATCTGCATCTTCAAGTGACACAATAGGATAGATTCATCAATCTAATACTTCTTCAAGTACGAAAGACTAATCTAATAATAAATCATTACAAATATTTAATTGAAAAAATTGACTACTTCGACATCATTACATCATTATTTGAGTTGAATAAAGTTTTACAAACAATAAAAAAAACCGCATTTAATCCTTATAAATAAGAGAGATAAATCCATGTTTCGTTTTGAACTGAACCAACAATGATTTAAAGCAAATAGATAGATCAAAAACAAATCCAATTTCTCTTCGTTTTTTTTCGTGAAGAAGATTTAGATCGTTATTCTTTCATATGATTGATAAAATAAGAACCGAAAGAATAGGAGATTTCTGTATCTTAGACTGAACAATTGTTACTGGAAGTAATTATGGATATTCTATGTGAAATATTTTAATTTAAAAAATTTTAAAGATCATAAATCTTTTTCACGAAAATCGAAACCTCATTGTCGCTGAAATAGAACGATAACAAATACATACATCTCAAAATTTCCTTCCTCATTTTTTAGGTATTTTGTTATATTTTGTTTGACTTGAGGTTCAGTAATCTTTCTGTAATTTTTCCATAAGAATCTTCCCATAAAGTAAAAAGTAAATAGAATGTATGAATTGCCCCGTCTGAATTGTTACATAGATTTACAATAATAGATTTACAATAATTCATTAGAGCCAAAGACGAAATACCTAAAACTGAGGTTCAAAGAAAATGGATTTGTTACATATGTAACTTGATTGTTTGTTAATGAGATTTGTACAGACACCGATATTGAAATTGATACCTTCCACTACTGATCTATTTACTGATCTATTTCACAAATAATATGGGATGATGAATCATAAATAAAAAAAAAGATCCTCTTTTACGGGATGCTAGACTATCTTGTCTAGGTACAAAGCCAAACGAGTCTTTGTTCCTATTTTTTTTTATTTGAGTTTCCCCTAACCTAGCCTTAAGAGACTTAATCCCATTAATTGAATTCCATTAGTACCAAGAAAACCCTCTTGTTTATTTTTTAATAAAACAATCCACAGAGAATTAATAATTAATAATTAGGCTACCTCATTTAAGGGATAGGGAATAATAGATAGGGAATATAGAGGCTTTTCTTTCGGATTTCGATCTAGAATGCATCATTGAGAATGCAAATGGATATGAGACGTAAGGTTTTTCTAAGTAACTAACCTTCAATATGAAGGGGATGGGCATAGAATCAAAGGCCCCTCCGACTTTTAAAGCAATCTTTATTCTGATATAATTGGTATGCTCTGGGACGGAAGGATTCGAACCTCCGAATAGCGGGACCAAAACCCGTTGCCTTACCACTTGGCCACGCCCCATTTAGATTTCTAGTCGACACTAATAAACACTAATATTGTTATTAGTCGTTCGTCAATTCCAGTCCAAATATTTATGGAATAGATTAGATTGTTGCTAGGATTTTGACACGTATAGACATAGAATTAAACTGAATTTATTGATCATTACATATAATTCAATTAAGATATTTATGAAAGTATGATTTCTTCTATTCTCTTTTGAGACTTGAAGTATTCTTGATTGGGTGAGTTAAAAGAAAAAGAAGGATTTTTTGGTCTACCCTACTTTATTCTTTTTTCCCTTATATCAATACCATATCAATAACTCAATCAAAATTCAATTATCTCCAAGAACAAAATGTTTGTTATGCTTAATATCTTTAGTTTGATCTGTATCTGTCTTAATTCTGCCCTTTATTCGAGTAATTTTTTCTTCGCCAAATTGCCCGAAGCCTATGCTTTTTTGAATCCAATCGTAGATGTTATGCCAGTCATACCTCTGTTCTTTTTTCTCTTAGCCTTTGTTTGGCAAGCCGCTGTAAGTTTTCGATGAAATATTTAATACTGCCCTAGAAAAATTCATGATTTCTTCGAGAAAAAAAATTCTAACAATTGATAAGATTAGAAAAATCTTAGATTATGAACCCTCAATTAAAACATTGAAAGTCAAAGTATCGGATAGTCGCAATAAATCTGTATCACCTCATTCTAACCCTTTCCTTTTTCCAGTGAAAGGCACTATTAATTAGGGTCCCCCACAATATCTAATTGTGGGTATGAAAGAAAATTTTGGCAATGAAAGACTCTTAATTACAAATGATTTTTTGAAAATGCTTTTCCATTTCTAGAAACTACTTCTCATGTCTTGGTGTCAAAATAGGAGTCAAAATAGGATATGTGGTATAAAAATGGAAAATCTATTCTCTTTTTCCCAAAAAATGATCTTGGAGATTGTGTAATGCTTACTCTCAAACTCTTCGTTTACACAGTAGTGATATTCTTTGTTTCTCTCTTCATCTTCGGATTCCTATCTAATGATCCGGGACGTAATCCTGGGCGTGAAGAATGAAGAATAAAAAATAAAGGCATTTTCCTTACTTGATTTTCAAATTTTCTTCGGATTTTATCTATTCCACACCTTTAACTATGAAAAAAGAAAAAGGGTTCGAGAAATTCGAAAGATAAATAAAATATCAATTCATCAATGGAAACGGAAAGAGAGGGATTCGAACCCTCGGTACGAATAACTCGTACAACGGATTAGCAATCCGCCGCTTTAGTCCACTCAGCCATCTCTCCCATACATAAAGTAAAGATTGAAAAAGTCTTTCTTTATCTTTCTTTATTATTTTTTTATCTCTTTTTATTATATAGATATATACAACTTTTATCAGCAATTCCAATTCCATAAAGTAAGGGCTCGAAAAATATATTTCCAATAGAAATATAGAAAAAAAAAAAGAATCTTTCTTTGAGTTTGTTCAAAAGGGCCTTTTTATTTTATTCCCACGGCCCGGATAGGTACTGACCTATCCAGGCCCTTTTTTGTTCCAATGAATCATAGATAGAAAAAAATTTATCTGATTTGAAAACAAAAATGCTTGTTATTAAAGCAACAACAATAATAAGAAGAACTATTTCCATTCCTATGATATAGAGTCAAAATAGAATCCAAATGTGAGTTCTTCTTATTATTTTATAATTCTTTTTTTCTTGTTTTTTTCTTTACTATTTACATTTACTTTGCTGG